ATACCTTTTTTCTTTTTTCGTTAACCCCTAGTCAAGAACAGAACATAATAGGGCGTCCTCCGATTGTTTCATAGAGACAATAAGGGACGGTAAGGATTAGATCAAAACAAAATGGGAAAGAAATAGGGTATGGGTTGGGTAGTGATCTACCTTTCTTCTATTTTTTTAGACTTTTTACTTAACTTAATGAAGGACAACAAAAGAAAGAATAGATTTTTAGTATTTCTACATAATTTTTAGTATTTCTACATATTAGTAGCATTTCTTTGATACTTCCAAGGGGGTCTCCGCATATTTTGCTTGTGCTTAATCTTTTCTGATTATACTAGAAATCTTATAAGACCCCTTATAAGTTAGAGTTGAATTTATTGGATTGTTTCATCAACGACGTTAGGTCAGAATTTTTGACTCTGCGCCAGTGATTCCACTATTATTTATTAGTGAACAATAATTCAAGAATTCCTTCATAGATAGGGGACATAATTCACATGGATATAGTAAATCTCGCTTGGGCTGCTTTAATGGTAGTCTTTACATTTTCCCTTTCACTCGTAGTATGGGGAAGAAGTGGACTCTAGAAGTACTACTAATTGTAATTGAGTTTAGGAATTAAACTGGATCCATTTTTTTTTTTATAAATCGTTCAGTTCTGAAAAGCTTTTTTTAGTTGAAATTTCATTATTTCAACACTATTTCAATTTAAAATTCAATTTTTAAATTGAAATAGAAATAAAAAAATATCTGCATTTCAAAATTCTCTTGGGTTTTCGTGTAGTAATATAGTTTATGAATAATATATATGAAGAATACTCTTTCAATCAAACAAATATTTCAATTATTTCCGTGTTTGTATTTCGAAAGTAAAAAGAATACAAAGTAAAAGAAATACAAATGGTAGTAAATTTATTCCAACTGAATTCTTGATCAATTTTCGATTTCGATGAACCGACTCTTACTAAAATTAGATATGGACCGTGAGGAAGAGTTGCACTTTTTTTATTTTACTTTTTTGTTTCCCTTTATTCTTTTTTGTTTCCCTTTATTCAAAGAGAAAATAGTTCTGTTATTACATTACGTAGATACACATTTTCTATCGGAAACAACACAGACATAGTAGTTCTCTAACGAGATACTACACAGACTAAAATATTGTCTTGGGCGAGTCACATATTGCGCACTTCCCGTTTGTTTTAATATTTTGGAAATTTTATTTATGTTGTACTTGTTTTATTGAACTCACTGTTCAAACGTTAAAAGAGGTTTACTAATCCTTTCCCCCCCCCTTTTTTTTTTGAAATCCGAAGAAGTTTCCATAGATCATATGTCAACTGATCGATCAATGACTTCTTCGTCGGAATGCTAATAAAAAGATTACTTTATTTTCTTTTATTATACCCATCGAAGAGGCCCTTGATTCTTTTGATCGGGATTCATATTGAAAATAATCAGCAATCCAGGAATTAGAATCGTACGAGTCGCTTTTCAATTATTTCAAATTGATTGAAATCAACACAAATTAAATACAAGACAGATGGATAAAGCAAAGAAATAGAATTGGGGGGGCACTATATACATTATATTATATATAATATGTAATTGATATCGATATATACCAATATATAGGAATATGACGATACTATTGTAGATTGATCTCTATTAAATTAACCCGGATTACAATACACCTTATATACACTACAATAACAATAGTAGATAGTATGGTAGAAAGATTTAGATATTTCTTTCTACCATACTATCGTATTTCATAGAATACGGCTAATTCTAGTCTGCCCATTTCATTTAAGACGCGAAATTTGAATCCCTTTCTTCTCTTCAATTATTGATAAGAACTAAAAAGTCAAGTTTAATTCAAATTAATCACCTTGGCTGACTGTTTTTACGTATATTATAAGTAAAAAAGCGGTAGGAACTAGAATAAACAGTGCAGTAGCAATAAATGCGAGAATATTTACTTCCATAATCTCATTGTTTCATTTTTCTTTAATTCGCAATAACTCGGGAGTTAATCCCATAGAGATAATAAATCTTTCGCTTGTAAATTCAATGGGATGAATTACATCTTGATGATATCGAATCGGATCAATATCATGAATAACAATATCTGCACTATCAAATCAACTCATCGTCAAGAATTGAATAGTATAACATAGGAAGATCTTTTATCCATACCGAACTCCAAATTTTATTCCTGATCCAACCAATAATAATAATTCCTTTTTTTTATTTAGCATTCTTTTTCATTCTTTCTTTTCTATCACCTACCGCCCTCTTTGTACAACCATCTGATGAAGTATCATTGAACCGCCCTTATACTTACCACTGATTCTAAACAACCCCCAACAAACAATAGAAGCTAAATAAAAAAAAAAAATAAAGAAGAGGGATTGCCGTTGGGAATGAAATTCTACTTACTTTCTTTCACAAAAAATCTTTCACAAAAAATAGAGAGCGGAATTGTTATATTTTTTTATTGGATCCGTCG